CTCGATCATGAGACATATAATTATCACTATAAACAAGAACTAGAATTGCAACAGTAGTAATTAACATTGACATAATAGAGGTAAGTGGATCGATCAAGTAGCCGAATTCGAAAGAAAAATCATTATTAATAGTCCAAGACCATACATATTGATAAATAGAATTGCTATTTATTTGCTGAATAGACAGCTTCATCGAGAAAATCATAACTATACTTAACAACAAAATACTAGAAAAAGCCCAAATACGCCGAAGATTTTTTGTTGTCGTCGGAAAAAGGAGAAGTCCCACTCCTATTAACAAAGGAACCGGAAGCGGAGTGAAGGGTATGATCCATGCATATTGGTATATATGTTCCATAATCAAATATCTAAATTTTTTATTTAAATTTTATTTTTTGTTTACGATTCGCCGGTTCTTGCCTCTTTTGAATTGAAAGAAGCCAATAAAAAAAATCAAGTTTTTATTTTACATAACTTAAAAAAATAGAATTTGTTAATTTACTATTTTATATTAAATAAAATTTTTAATTAATATTATTAAACATTTTTTATTTTAATATTCAAACCAAGAAGTTCTAATTGGTCAAATAATTAATTTGTTAGTATTAGTAAAAGTAAATCCTTAATTATTTAAGTAAATGTAAAATGTTGAAGTCTCTGAAGTAGGAATCAAAAAAAATTCTACTTTCATTTACAGTTAAGTTATTTATAATATATATAATAAAGATAAAAAAATTAGACTAAAAAATAGTATGAATCAGAAGATCTACTAAAAATCTAATAAACAATCTAATAAAAAAATAAGTAATACAAAAAACTAGGAACTAGTTATTTTAATAAGTTTATTCAGTAGTTTATTCATAATTATTAACTGGTTTTACGAAAAATTATTTGATTGTCTTCCGTTCCAAACGAAAAACAAAAAAACATAGAAAAATATTCTTTTTTTTTTTTTATAGTTATATATTTTATATAGTTTATAGAAAAAAAGGATATGATACCTCTTACTTTACTTTACTACTTTACCATAACATAGAATAAAAAAAAATCACTAAAATGTCTCAAATTATGGATTCTTTAAACAAATTAATTTATGGGATTAAATTATGGATATCATTTCAATTTGAAAATTGGAAATTCGATTTATTTAGATTTTCGAAAAAAAAAGAAAAAATTCAAGCTTTTCAATTAAGATTTGCTAACTTAAATTTTTCGATGTGGCTTAATATGCACATGTAAATTAAATGAAATACAGCAAAAATATACAAAATATATAGAGATCTTAAGTATAAGTAGAAATTTTGATTAATTATTTAATTTTTATTAAATTTATTCATCAATTTCGCACGAAGTATTTTAAATTATAAATAAATATTATACTCCATAGAAAATTTTGTTTCTCTTAATTGAATATTTTAGGTTTTTTTAATATAATATATATATATATTTCATATATTTTTAGTTAGATTATGCTTTTCTATAATGAAAAACTTGACAAAGAGGCCCTGTATGGTATAGAATCTAAAAAATACATGGATAATGATATAGTAAACAAAGATTCGTTTGACCAATAGATGTTTTTCACATCCAACTACAACAATGAGTAATCCATTTTAAATGGCAGTTCCAAAAAAACGTACTTCTATTTCCAAAAAGCATATTCGTAAAAATTTTTGGAAAAAAAAGGGATATTGGGCAGCGTTAAAAGCTTTTTCTATAGCAAAATCTCTTTATTCCGGGAATTCAACTTTGTTTATAGAAAAAAAAAATAAAAAAAAAATCTTCATCGGATACGGACAATCGAAATACGAACAATAGAAGTCGGCCTAACACAAAAAATCTTATAACAAATTGGAACGATGACACTTCATAGTAAAGAAAGTAAAACGATTCTACTCTACTATAGTAGGAATCAAAAAATATTTAAGCATAAATAAAGGAGTTTTATATGATTTATCCGTCTTTTCTACTAGGTAATTCCGCATCTCTGGCTATGAAGCTAATGAATTCGGTCGTTGTGGTCGGACTCTATTATGGATTTCTGACCACATTATCCATAGGCCCTTCTTATCTCTTACTTCTCCAAGCTCATTTTCAGGTTATAGAAGAAGGAGAAGAAGAAGCAATCGAGAAGGAGGTAGCCGCATCAACTGGTTTTACGATAGGACAGCTCCTGATGTTCATATCGATCTATTATAGGCCTCTGCGTCTTGTATTGAGTAGGCCTCGTACAATAACTTTCATAACTGTACCTTATCTTTACCTTCATTACATGTGGTACAGTTACGAAGACTTTTTTGTTGATGATGGGTCTACGCGCAAAAATTCAATGCGTACGCGTAATCTCAGCATTCAATGTATATTCCTGAATAATCTCTTTTTTCAATTATTGAGCCATTTCTTTTTTTTCCCAAGTACAATGTTTTTCAGATTACTCAACGTTTATATGTTTCGATACAACAACAAGATATTATTTTTAACAAGTAGTTTTGTTGGTTGGTTAATTGGTCACATTTTATTCATGAAATCGGTTAGATTCGTATTAGTATGGATACAGCAAAATTATTTGGTTAGATCGACTAAGTGCATTAGGTCTAAAAAGTACCTTTTCTATGTGTTTCGATTTTATCAGAATTTGATCTTCGATTTGAGAAATTCTTTTGGTCTAATCGGTGGTATTCTCGTATTTTTTACATGTCTACTCATTTTTAACAAAATGCCGTTACCTATTTTGACTTATAAACCGAAAGAAGCCGAAGTGGAAATAGATCCGAAAAAAGCTGAAGAATATTTTTATAGAATAGGCCTAGCGAAAGAAGGGGAATTTACCAAAGAAGAGCCTTCTCCTCCCCTTTTTAAACTTTTTAAAGTTTTTAAAGAAGCATTCTATAAAAAAATACCAACTTCTGATCAAAATGATGGAAAAAAAAGAATTTCTTTTTCACATCCACCTAGTTTAGCCGCTTTCTCGGAAATGATACAAAAAAACACTTCTTTGTCTACAACAGAAAAATTATCATCTGATGAACTGTACAATTATGGGATTCGTACCAATGAACAAAAAAAGAACAGCTTAAGCACTGAATTTTCTAAAAAAATTGCAGTTTTAGACAGAAAAGGGCTAAAAGAGATAAATGTATTGGAAAAAAAAACTCGATTAGCCGATAAAAAAAAAGATAAAATACAATATTTACAAAAAACATCTGATACCCCCTTAAGGGGATCCTCTCGTGGACACCCCAAAAAGCCACCTGCACCCACACCCTTCAAAAGATTAACTGACCTCTTCTTTCTTCCACCCGAAGCTCAACTTATAAAAAATAATGAAAGGTACCTAGAAAAATGTAGACCCGACGCGATAATTATAGCAGAATTTAGGTATTTCATGTCTTTTATAAACGATTCCTTGGCTCAAAGTAAAGGGTTTCATCAAAATTTTATTGAAAGGGAGGGAAAAATCTCAGAATTTGAACGTTTGGTTTATTACTCTTCTTTCGAAGATGTCCTTCTTACTATAGAAGAATTGGAAAACGAACCGACCGAAAGGGAAAAAATAGACGAACAAATAATGGAGGCCGAAAGAGCCTGGGAGGAGGAGTATACGTACGGTCAACCACTAAGGGCTGCGCTTCTAGGCGCCCAGGCAATTCTTAGAAAATATATTATATTCCCTTTATTGATAGCAGCGAAAAATATTGGCCGTATGTTATTATTGCAACAGCCTGAGTGGTCGCAAGATTTCAAAGAGTGGAAGAACGAAGTATATATAATATGTACCTATAACGGTATTCCATTCTCAACCGAAAAACTTCCTGAATACTGGTCAGAAGACGGTTTCCAGATAATGGTAGTATCTCCTTTCCGCCTAAAGCCTTGGCACGACGGATATAGGCCTTTTGATCGAGACCCTTATCAAGTTGTTAATAAATTTGATAGTTATGATGAAGTTGGTCCTACAGAAAAAAGAGGGTCTTTTAAAGAAAAAAGCCAATTTATAAACAAGGGTATAGCGAATGAAAAAATAATTGAAAGAGATAAAAAAAAAGAATCATTATCTTACAGAATTTTTAAAAAAATGAAGGAACTGCTTAAAAATAAAAGTAAAGAACTTGAGCAATTCTATCAAAAATTGGATCAAAAGTTTATTAATTTTATTATAAAATTTCGGAAATTATATAATAATATTAAGCAATCAAATAATAATATTAAGCAATCAAATAATAATATTAAGCAACCAAATAATAATACTAAGCAACCAAATAATAATACTAAGCAACCACGTAAAAATAAAAGATTTGAGCCAGTACGTAAAGCATTTGAGCGAATACGTCAAATATTTGCGCGAATACGTCAAGTGTTTGCGCGAGTACGTCAAAGAATGTATCTATTTTGGAAAAAGTATAATATTAAGCAATTATGTAAAAAGATAATAAGATTTGAGCCAGTACGTAAAGCATTTGAGCGAATACGTCAAATATTTGCGCGAATACGTCAAGTGTTTGCGCGAGTACGTCAAAGAATGTATCTATTTTGGAAAAAGTATAATATTAAGCAATTATGTAAAAAGATAATAAGATTTGAGCCAGTACGTAAAGCATTTGAGCGAATACGTCAAATATTTGCGCGAATACGTCAAGTTTTTTTTGAGCCAGTACGTCGAGTGTTTGCGCGAGTACGTCAAAGAATGTATCTATTTTGGAAAAAGTATAATATTAAGCTATTCCGTAAAAAGAAAAGATTTGAGCCGGTACGTAAAGCATTTGAGCGAATACGTCAAATATTTGCGCGACTATGCCAAGTTTTTGAGCCAGTACGTCAAGTTTTTGAGCCAGTACGTCAAGTTTTTGAGCCAGTACGTCAAAGATTTGAGCGAGTACGTCGAGTGTTTGAGCGAGTACGTCAAAGAATGTATCCATTTCGTAAAAAGTATGATATTAATAATAAGATTAAGAATAAGAAATTACGCAAAAATAAACTTCGGGAATCATATAAAAAACATCAGGAATTATATAAAGAGGAATTATATAAACAACTTTGGAAATTACATAAACAAATTTGGGAATTACATAAAAGGGAATTATATAATAAACTTCAGGAATTCTATAATAAATATAAGGAATTCTATAATAAATATAAGGAATTCTATAATAAATTTAAGCAATTCAATAATAAATATAAGGAAGCATCTAAAAAACTTCAGGAATTATATAATAAAAAAGATGAAAAAAAAAGCTGAAGAAAAAGCTGAAGAAAAAGATATTGAATTGGCGCCGTATAAGCCTCCTATACATTCGTATCCTTCACTTAAGTAAGCTTCGTACTCGTATGTATACCGGAGATGGGTATACGTTTTATAGAACTTGGCGTAATGCTAATATGAGGAGGCAGACGGGTGGAGGTACCCCTGCTCTTCCTCCGTTGCCGGAGGAGGAGCCTCCTACATCTTTATCAAAATTTTTACAAAAAGGAATATTAATTATTGAAGGATATCCAGCGTCTATGTCTATAAATAATGGGAATTTTCTTATGTATCAAATGATAGGTATTTCACGGGCTCATAGGAGTAGACACAAAATTAATCAAAAAATATACAGATACATAGACAAAAACAATTCTGATTTGCTTATTCTTGAAAATATTTTATTACCTAGACGTCGTCGAGAATTGAGAATTCTAACTTGTTTCAACCCAAGGAATAATAAAGTTGTGGATAAAAACCCAGTATTTTACAATGGGAATAGGGTAAAAAACGGTAGTCAATTTTTTGATAAAAGCAAAGATCTTGATCGAGATAAAAAGAAACTTATCAAATTCAAATCCTTTCTTTGGCCGAATTATCGATTAGAGGATTTAGCTTGTATGAATCGTTATTGTATCCATACTAATAACGGCAGTCGTTTTAGTATGTTAAGAATACGTATGTATCCGCGATTAAAAACTCATTTATGATACATTTATCTTATATATTCCTTATCGTCTAGTAGATAAATAGATGCGCACGCGCCTTGTCTTAGCGTCCAATTTCGATACATGATACTAATTCGATAACGTATCAATTAGATCCAGAAATGAATCAACAGAAATTTCTTTATTCATTTTATCAAAATGAATAAAGAAAATTCTGATTATTATGTGTACCAGATAAAAATAGCTGGCATTATTATTACTGATCGGCAAAATTCCATATTTGGTAAAAAAAAAAAGAAGTTTTAAATTTTATGACAAAAAAATCATTCATATCTGTTATTTCGCATGAAGAAAAAGAAGAAAACAGGGGGTCCGTTGAATTTCAAGTATTCCGTTTTAGCAATAAGATAGGAAGACTTACTTCACATTTGGAATTGCACAAAAAAGACTATTCATCTCAGAGAGGTCTACGAAAAATTCTAGGAAAACGGCAACGACTACTGGCTTATTTGTTAAAAAAAGATGGAGTACGCTATAAAGAATTAATCAGTCAATTGAACATTCGAAAGCTAAAATAAAAACACGTTAATTTGAAGAGTCGTTTTGAATTATTTGATTTATTAGATCTTGAATTTTGATGAACTTCTTTTTGTTTTCAGCAATTCATGGAAAACTGAATAATGAATCGGGGAAAACCTATGGCTGTACCAACTACAAGAAAAGACCTCATGATAGTCAATATGGGTCCTCACCATCCATCCATGCATGGCGTTCTCCGACTTATCCTTACTTTAGACGGTGAAGATGTTATTGACTGTGAACCAATATTGGGTTATTTACACAGAGGGATGGAAAAAATTGCGGAAAACCGAACAATTATACAATATCTGCCTTATGTAACACGTTGGGATTATTTAGCCACTATGTTCACCGAAGCAATAACGGTAAATGGGCCAGAACAATTGGGAAATATTCAAGTACCTAAGAGGGCTAGCTATATCAGAGTGATTATGCTGGAGTTAAGTCGTATAGCTTCTCATTTGTTATGGCTCGGCCCTTTTATGGCAGATATTGGCGCGCAGACCCCCTTCTTCTATATTTTCAGAGAAAGAGAATTGGTATATGATTTATTCGAAGCTGCCACCGGTATGAGAATGATGCATAATTATTTTCGTATCGGCGGAGTAGCTGCCGATATACCTTATGGATGGATAGATAAATGTTTAGATTTTTGTGATTATTTTTTAACAGGGATTGCTGAATACCAAAAACTTATTACACGAAATCCTATTTTTTTAGAACGAGTTGAAGGAGTGGGCATTATTGGTGGAGAAGAGGCAATAAATTGGGGTTTATCGGGACCAATGCTACGAGCTTCCGGAATACAATGGGATCTTCGTAAAGTTGATCATTATGAGTGTTACGACGAATTTGATTGGGAAGTCCAATGGCAAAAAGAAGGAGATTCATTAGCTCGTTATTTAATACGAATCGGTGAAATGGCAGAATCCATCAAAATTATTCAACAGGCTCTAGAAGGAATTCCAGGGGGTCCCTATGAGAATTTAGAAATCCGACGCTTTAATAGAATAAAATATCCTGAATGGAATGATTTTGAATATCGATTCATTAGTAAAAAGCCATCCCCTGCTTTTGAATTGTCGAAACAAGAACTTTATGTAAGAGTCGAAGCCCCAAAGGGGGAATTGGGAATATTTTTGATAGGAGATCAGAGTGTTTTTCCTTGGAGATGGAAAATTCGTTCCCCGGGTTTTATCAATTTGCAAATTCTTCCTCAGTTAGTTAAAAAAATGAAATTGGCTGATATTATGACGATACTAGGTAGCATAGATATTATTATGGGAGAAGTTGATCGTTGAAATGATAATTGATACAACAGAAGTACAAGCTATCAAGTCTTTTTCCAGATTAGAATCCTTAAAAGAGGTTTATGAAACTATATGGATGCTTGTCCCTATTTTGATTCTCATATTGGGAATCACAACAGGTGTACTAGTAATTGTGTGGTTAGAAAGAGAAATATCCGCAGGTATACAACAACGTATTGGACCTGAATACGCCGGCCCTTTGGGAATTCTTCAAGCTCTAGCAGACGGGATAAAATTACTTTTGAAAGAGAACCTTCTTCCATCTAGGGGGGATACACGTTTATTTAGTATCGGACCCTCTATAGCAGTCATATCAATTCTACTAAGTTATTCAGTAATTCCTTTTGGCTATCGCCTTATTCTAGCCGATCTCAGTATTGGTGTTTTTTTATGGATTGCCGTTTCAAGTATTGCTCCAATTGGACTTCTTATGTCAGGATATGGATCAAATAATAAATATTCCTTTTTAGGTGGTCTACGGGCTGCTGCTCAATCAATTAGTTATGAAATACCATTAACTCTATGTGTGTTATCAACATCTCTACGTGTGATTCGTTGAGACATAAGTCTTCCTCCATTTCTTTTTAGGTTTCTAAGAATAAAAATTAAACGTATTAAATAGATATATCTTTCTTTCTTTTTTTATTCACTAGCCCGGATTGCTAAACTAAACTAGATAGTTAGATGAGTGAAAGAAAACAGCTTCGAAATTCGCAGTAAAAAATTTGAATCTCATTTCCTATGTACAAGGGTTAAACGAAAATAAACATAAGCAGTCAAGACTCTTTACCCCAAGATTGGTTAATAAGTCATCATGTCTTGAAGCGGGTTGAAAAGAACAACTCTATGGAGCTTTTACTATCTTTTGTATGTATTCCCATACATGAATTACCATAGAGATTGAGAAAAAATGAGTGGATGATTAGGAACACAAAAGTACACAAAGGATTCGTAATAGAGATTATGTAAGTTATTCGAAGAGACTTTTATACATAAAAGAAATACTAATTAGGGCTTTAAATTTGTAGAAACGATCAAGTAGTACTCCCAAAAATGAAATTCCGATCCAGAGTATGATCCTATCCACCGATTATATGAATAACTATCAGTAACGAAGTAATCCTTTACCCTTTCTTTCTTTTATTTAGGTTTAATATAAAAGTAAAGTAAAGGAACGAAAAGAAAGTATGGAATTGCAAAAAAAATCTTTTTTATCTGATATCCATATTAATGGAAATGAAATTTTTGTCATGTCATAAATAATGAATGTTTAATTCTTTTTTTTCGGAATCGAAAAAAAAGTGAACTATTTATTGATATTGGTAATAAAGAGTATTTTTTTTGAAGGATCTAAGTTATTACTCAATAAAAAAATTGAAATTCTTAAACTTAAAGTAAGGGATAAGATCAATTCCGAAGCACTTTTTTTATAGTATAGCAGACAGAATTCCATTAGTCTAATTCAGGAACTTTCGATTGATTTTAACTTTATCTATCCTACAAGTATATCAAGATTAAATAAAGAATATCTAATCAGTCCCTAGATTTATTTATGGCTCTCGAGGAGCCGTATGAGGTGAAAATCTCATGTACGGTTCTGGAATAGCGATGATAAGAGTGATCTTATCATCGACTATGATTATCTAACAGTTCAAGTACAGTTGATATAGTTGAGGCGCAGTCAAAATATGGTTTTTGGGGATGGAATTTGTGGCGGCAACCTATAGGGTTTATTGTTTTTATAATTTCTTCTCTAGCCGAATGCGAGAGATTGCCTTTTGATTTACCAGAAGCAGAAGAAGAATTAGTAGCAGGTTATCAAACCGAATATTCGGGTATCAAATTTGGTTTATTTTATGTTGCTTCCTATTTAAATCTACTAGTCTCTTCACTATTTGTAACAGTTCTTTACTTGGGTGGTTGGAATCTCTCTATTCCATACATATTGATTCCTGAGTTTTTGGAAATAAATAAAGCGTATGGAGTCTTTGGAACAACAATTGGTATTTTCATTACATTAGCGAAAACTTTTTTGTTCTTGTTCATTCCTATCACAACAAGGTGGACTTTACCTAGACTGAGAATGGACCAATTATTAAATCTTGGATGGAAATTTCTTTTACCTATTTCTTTAGGTAATCTATTATTAACAACTTCTTCCCAACTCCTTTCATTATAAATTTATATAAAAAAAATCGAATAGAATATTTGATATTCACTATATTCAAATTCAAATATTCAAATTCAATTCACAACTTGTATCAAACAAGAGAAAGAAACAAAATCCAATTTATTATTGATATTTACTATATGTTCCCTATGGTAACTGGGTTCATCAATTATGGTCAACAAGCAGTACGGGCGGCAAGGTACATTGGTCAAAGTTTTATGATTACCCTATCTCATGCCAACCGTTTACCCGTAACTATTCAATACCCTTATGAAAAATTGATCACATCGGAGCGTTTTCGTGGTCGAATACACTTTGAATTTGATAAATGCATTGCTTGTGAAGTATGTGTTCGTGTATGTCCTATAGATCTACCTGCTGTTGATTGGAAATTGGAAACGGATATTCGAAAGAAACGATTGTTTAATTACAGCATTGATTTCGGAATCTGTATATTTTGTGGTAATTGTGTTGAGTATTGCCCAACAAATTGTTTATCAATGACTGAAGAATATGAGCTTTCTACTTATGATCGTCACGAATTAAATTATAATCAAATTGCTCTGGGTCGTTTACCAATATCAATAACGGATGATTACACAATTCGAACAATTTTGAATTCGCCTCAAACAAAAGAGAAATCTCATAACAAATGAGAAATCTTGTGATGGAAGAAATTACTAAGGTTCTTTTATTTAATTTTAAATTTAAATTCAAAAAGTTGATTTTTTTATTTTGGTCAAAAATTACAAACCCCGACTATTCTATTCACTATTCTATTGATTGATGAAAATCACAACTTAATTTGTATTGAAAATCTGTTTACTGTAATGATTTCCAATAGTTTTAGTTTCGAACGACTCTTTCAGATAAAAAAAGAATGCGATGGGTCCAATAACTTTAATATGTATATCAAATTAGGATTTCATTTAATTAGCAATAATTAGTAGCGCATGAACTTCTTTTTTCCTGTCCAAGTCAATAAGATCATGAAAAATTCCTATTTTTTTATCTCTTATTTTACATATAATGGATTTAACTGGAGCAATACATGATTTTCTTTTAGTCTTTCTGGGGTCAGGTCTTATATTAGGGGGTCTCGGAGTGGTATTATTTACCAATCCTATTTTTTCTGCCTTTTCACTGGGATTGGTTCTTGTTTGTATATCTTTATTTTATATTCTAGCAAACTCGCATTTTGTAGCTTCTGCACAACTCCTTATTTATGTAGGAGCTATAAATGTTTTAATAATATTTGCTGTAATGTTCATGAGTGGGCCAGAATATGGCAAAGATTTTCATCTTTGGACTGTTGGGGATGGGGCTATTTCGTTGGTTTGTACAAGTCTTTTTGTTTCATTAATTATTACTATTCTAAATACGTCATGGTATGGGATTATTTGGACTACAAGATTAAACCAGATTCTAGAACAAGATTTGATAAATACTAGTCAACAAATTGGAATTCATTTATCAACAGATTTTTTTCTTCCATTTGAACTCATTTCAATAATTCTTTTAGTTGCTTTAATAGGTGCAATTTCTGTGGCTCGCCAATAAGTCAATAATTTATTTTTAAAACTAGCAATCCAAATAAAAATGAAATTTTATCCTATTCATTTCCATTCAATTTTATTCGAATTGATGCATAAAACGGAAATACTTTATAGATAGTTAGATTTATTAACAAACAAACTATTTTTTTAGTCTTAAATTAAACTCCTCTATTCGAACTTCTTATATTCTAGTCAATAAAATCGGTTTAATTATTGTTCATATTGAAAAGAATCGAGATTGATAAGGAGTTGGTTAATGATGCTCGAACATGTACTTGTTTTGAGTGCCTATTTATTTTCTATAGGAATCTACGGATTATCCACGAGCCGAAATTTGGTTCGGGCTCTTATGTGTCTTGAACTTCTATTGAATGCAGTTAATCTAAATTTTGTAACATTTTCTGATTTTTTTGATAGTCGCCAATTAAAAGGAAACATTTTCGCAATTTTTGTTATAGCTATTGCAGCCGCTGAAGCGGCTATTGGACTGGCTATTGTTTCCTCAATTTATTGTAACAGAAAATCAACTCGTATCGATCAATCGAATTTATTGAATAAGTAGTAGTTTTTTTTTTATTCTATTATATTCGGACTATAGATATATTAGAATTATAGAAATTTTAATTTTAATAGTCATCAATTCAAATTAGATTACTAAGTATGGTACCTTAAGGTATAATCATACTTTCAAAAATGTAATAAATATAAAGTATTTTGGACCTCTTTTTTTTTTATTTTCTAATAAGCCGATCCAATCCAGAAATAGATTAATTCAAAAATTCTGGTAAATCATTGATTCGTCTGGTATTTGAATATTTGATTCATTTACTTTAACTAGAACTAGATCGAAATTTAATGAAGTTAAAAAAAATTATAGATTCAATGTCACATTCAGTAAAGATTTATGATACATGTATAGGGTGTACTCAATGCGTACGAGCTTGTCCTACGGATGTATTAGAAATGATACCTTGGGATGGATGTAAGGCTAAACAAATAGCCTCTGCTCCGAGAACAGAAGACTGTGTTGGTTGTAAGAGATGTGAGTCTGCCTGTCCAACCGATTTTTTAAGTGTTCGAGTTTATCTAGGGCCTGAAACAACCCGCAGTATGGGTCTAGCTTATTGATACGTTTCAGAAAACTCCACTTGAATCCATTCTATTTGGATTTTTTTTTTACCGACAAAAACCCGTACCCTAACTATAGTCAGGGTACGGGTTTTTTTGGATCAAGTGTATCTTGTCTTTACCATGAATTATTTTCCTTGGTTAACTACAATTGCAGTTTTGCCCATATTTGCAGGTTCTTTAATTTTCTTTCTTCCTCATAGAGGAAATAAGGTTATCCGGTGGTATACAGTATGTATTTCAATGCTAGAGCTCCTTATAACAACCTACGCATTCTGTTATCATTTCCAACCAGACGATCCATTAATCCAACTGGCAGAAGATTATAAATGGATCGATTTTTTTGATTTTCACTGGAGATTAGGAATAGATGGACTTTCGATAGGGCCCATTTTACTGACGGGATTCATCACTACTTTAGCTACGTTAGCGGCTTGGCCGGTTACTCGAAATTCTCGATTATTCTATTTCATGATGTTAGCAATGTACAGTGGCCAAATAGGATCGTTTTCGTCCCGAGACCTTTTACTTTTTTTCATAATGTGGGAATTAGAATTAATTCCTGTTTATCTACTTTTATCTATGTGGGGAGGAAAGAAACGTCTCTATTCAGCTACTAAGTTTATTTTGTATACTGCAGGGGGTTCCATTTTCCTATTGCTGGGAGCTCTGGGTGTTGGTTTATATGGTTCCAATGAACCAACATTAAATTTTGAAACATTAGTTAATCAATCGTATCCTCTCGCATTAGAAATAATATTCTATATTGGATTTTTTATTGCTTTTGCTGTCAAATTATCGATTATTCCTTTACATACATGGTTATCAGATACCCATGGAGAAGCACATTACAGTACTTGTATGCTTCTAGCCGGAATCTTATTAAAAATGGGAGCGTATGGATTGGTTCGTATCAATATGGAACTATTACCTCATGCTCATTTTAAATTTTCCCCTTGGTTGATAATAATAGGCACAATACAAATAATCTATGCAGCTTCAACATCTCTTGGGCAACGTAATTTAAAAAAAAGAATAGCCTATTCCTCTGTATCTCACATGGGTTTCATAATTATAGGAATTAGTTCTATAACCGATACGGGACTTAATGGAGCCATTTTACAAATAATCTCTCATGGCTTTATTGGTGCCGCACTTTTTTTCTTAGCGGGAACTAGTTACGATAGAATATGTCTTGTTTATCTCGACGAAATGGGCGGAATAGCTATTCCAATGCCAAAAATATTCACACTTTTCAGTAGCTTTTCGCTGGCATCCCTTGCCTTACCGGGCATGAGTGGTTTCATTGCAGAATTAATAGTATTTTGTGGAATAATTACCAGCCAAAAATATCTTTTACTACCCAAAATACTAATTTTTTTTGGAATGGGAATTGGAATGATATTAACTCCTATTTATTCATTATCTATGTCACGTCAAATGTTCTATGGATATAAGTTATTTAATATTCCAAACTCTTATTTTTTTGATTCCGGACCGCGCGAGTTATTTGTTTCGACTTCTATCTTTCTACCAGTAATAGGTATTGGCGTTTACCCGGATTTCGCTCTCTCACTATCAGTGGAGAAGGCGGAAGCTGTTCTATCCAATTTTTTTTATAGATAGCTTTCCTTTCATTTCATTAAATAAAAGAAAAAAAATGAAAAAAAAAGTCTTTCTTCTTCTTTACATAAAGTCAAGAAGAAGAAAGGCCAGACCGAATTGAAATTATAATCAGTCATGTTTGACGTTTGCGAGAACCATTTAAAACTTTCTTTAAATGTTTATAAGAAACTTGCTTAGGCCTTGTCCTATGTTTAGATTCGCAAGTCCCTTTCTTCAATTTAATTAAGTGTTAATGTAAATGAACCATAACTATGTAGCCCTATTCCTAATAGATTGACCCCAAAATAACATATCCAAATTATAAGAAAGCCTATAAAAGCCACAATTGCAGAATCGGCACTCTGCAAATTTTTATTTGTTCTAACATGTAAATAAATAGCAAATAGGGTCCAAGTAATAAATGCCCAAGTTTCCTTTGGGTCCCAATTCCAATATGATCCCCATGCCTCATTGGCCCATACTGCTCCCGAAAGAATACCTGTGGTTAAAAAGAAAAATCCTAGACTAATAACACGATAACCCCAAAAATCCAGTTGTTCAATCAACTGAGACCTGTAAAAATTCCGAACCGAAAGGAGAGAAGTGCTTTGTAAAATATTGCCTTTTTCATTCATGTATTGAATCTCACCGAAGAAAGATGAATCATTTAATAAATGTTTTCTTTTATCAAAAATCCTTATTATATCTTTTTTTATTTCTTTTTGAAATGTAATGATTAAAAGTGTTATTGATAATAATGATCCGCATAAAAGAGCTGCATAACCCAAGACCATCATACTTACATGCATCATTAACCAATGAGATTGGAGGGAGGGTACTAATATTGCGGATCGATCCATTTCCGTTAAGAGTCCCGAAGTAGCAAACCCTTGGGTAAAAATAGCACTTGGCGCGGTTATTGCACTTAGATTTTTTTTCTGTTTTTTAAAATAAAGAATCATATGAATAATGTAGAAACTCCAAGAAAGGAAGATTAATGATTCATATAGATCACTTAATGGGAAATGTTTCCAATAAAGCCAACGAGTAACTAATAAGCCTGTTAGACAGAAAAAAGTAATTATCATGCCCCTTTCAAATGAATCATATAGTCCTACTATCTCATTGACTAATAAAGTTATCAACTGAAGTATAATTACAATGGAAACCATTGAAAAGGAAATATGAGTTAAAATATGCTCTAAAGTCGAAAATATCATAAAAAAAAAAGAAATCCTCCAATTGCATATTAGGAAATGGAAATAATAAATGAAATTCATTTCATTATTCATTATAGAACTATTGAATCCTTTTGTTAATTTGTACGATGGCATGCCGCTACTCGGACTCGAACCGAGATGCTCTCGCACTGCTTCCTAAGAGCAGCGTGTCTACCAATTTCACCATAGCGGCTTCTTTTAAATCATAATAGCTCATTTTTAGTCAATCGTCCAGATTTGAGGAGTTAATTCAATGCAATTTTTTTTTACGAAACGAAACAAACGTTCAAATCGATGACTAAAAAAATAGTTTGTTTGTTAATAAATCTAACTATCTATAAAGTATTTCCGTTTTATGCATCAATTCGAATAAAATTGAATGGAAATGAATAGGATAAAATTTCATTTTTATTTGGATTGCTAGTTTTAAAAATAAATTATTGACTTATTGGCGAGCCACAGAAATTGCACCTATTAAAGCAACTAAAAGAATTATTGAAATGAGTTCAAATGGAAGAAAAAAATCTGTTGATAAATGAATTCCAATTTGTTGACTAGTATTTATCAAATCTTGTTCTAGAATCTGGTTTAATCTTGTAGTCCAAATAATCCCATACCATGACGTATTTAGAATAGTAATAATTAATGAAACAAAAAGACTTGTACAAACCAACGAAATAGCCCCATCCCCAACAGTCCAAAGATGAAAATCTTTGCCATATTCTGGCCCACTCATGAACATTACAGCAAATATTATTAAAACATTTATAGCTCCTACATAAATAAGGAGTTGTGCAGAAGCTACAAAATGCGAGTTTGCTAGAATATAAAATAAAGATATACAAACAAGAACCAATCCCAGTGAAAAGGCAGAAAAAATAGGATTGGTAAATAATACCACTCCGAGACCCCCTAATATAAGACCTGACCCCAGAAAGACTAAAAGAAAATCATGTATTGCTCCAGTTAAATCCATTATATGTAAAATAAGAGATAAAAAAATAGGAATTTTTCATGATCTTATTGACTTGGACAGGAAAAAAGAAGTTCATGCGCTACTAATTATTGCTAATTAAATGAAATCCTAATTTGATATACATATTAAAGTTATTGGACCCATCGCATTCTTTTTTTATCTGAAAGAGTCGTTCGAAACTAAAACTATTGGAAATCATTACAGTAAACAGATTTTCAATACAAATTAAGTTGTGATTTTCATCAATCAATAGAATAGTGAATAGAATAGTCGGGGTTTGTAATTTTTGACCAAAATAAAAAAATCAACTTTTTGAATTTAAATTTAAAATTAAATAAAAGAACCTTAGTAATTTCTTCCATCACAAGATTTCTCATTTGTTATGAGATTTCTCTTTTGTTTGAGGCGAATTCAAAATTGTTCGAATTGTGTAATCATCCGTTATTGATATTGGTAAACGACCCAGAGCAATTTGATTATAATTTAATTCGTGACGATCATAAGTAGAAAGCTCATATTCTTCAGTCATTGATAAACAATTTGTTGGGCAATACTCAACACAATTACCACAAAATATACAGATTCCGAAATCAATGCTGTAATTAAACAATCGTTTCTTTCGAATATCCGTTTCCAATTTCCAATCAACAGCAGGTAGATCTATAGGACATACACGAACACATACTTCACAAGCAATGCATTTATCAAATTCAAAGTGTATTCGACCACGAAAACGCTCCGATGTGATCAATTTTTCATAAGGGTATTGAATAGTTACGGGTAAACGGTTGGCATGAGATAGGGTAATCATAAAACTTTGACCAATGTACCTTGCCGCCCGTACTGCTTGTTGACCATAATTGATGAACCCAGTTACCATAGGGAACATATAGTAAATATCAATAATAAATTGGATTTTGTTTCTTTCTCTTGTTTGATACAAGTTGTGAATTGAATTTGAATATTTGAATTTGAATATAGTGAATATCAAATATTCTATTCGATTTTTTTTATATAAATTTATAATGAAAGGAGTTGGGAAGAAGTTGTTAATAATAGATTACCTAAAGAAATAGGTAAAAGAAATTTCCATCCAAGATTTAATAATTGGTCCATTCTCAGTCTAGGTAAAGTCCACCTTGTTGTGATAGGAATGAACAAGAACAAAAAAGTTTTCGCTAATGTAATGAAAATACCAATTGTTGTTCCAAAGACTCCATACGCTTTATTTATTTCCAAAAACTCAGGAATCAATATGTATGGAATAGAGAGATTCCAACCACCCAAGTAAAGAACTGTTACAAATAGTGAAGAGACTAGTAGATTTAAATAGGAAGCAACATAAAATAAACCAAATTTGATACCCGAATATTCGGTTTGATAACCTGCTACTAATTCTTCTTCTGCTTCTGGTAAATCAAAAGGCAATCTCTCGCATTCGGCTAGAGAAGAAATTATAAAAACAATAAACCCTATAGGTTGCCGCCACAAATTCCATCCCCAAAAACCATATTTTGACTGCGCCTCAACTATATCAACTGTACTTGAACTGTTAGATAATCATAGTCGATGATAAGATCACTCTTATCATCGCTATTCCAGAACCGTACATGAGATTTTCACCTCATACGGCTCCTCGAGAGCCATAAATAAATCTAGGGACTGATTAGATATTCTTTATTTAATCTTGATATACTTGTAGGATAGATAAAGTTAAAATCAATCGAAAGTTCCTGAATTAGACTAATGGAATTCTGTCTGCTATACTATAAAAAAAGTGCTTCGGAATTGATCTTATCCCTTACTTTAAGTTTAAGAATTTCAATTTTTTTATTGAGTAATAACTTAGATCCTTCAAAAAAAATACTCTTTATTACCAATATCAATAAATAGTTCACTTTTTTTTCGATTCCGAAAAAAAAGAATTAAACATTCATTATTTATGACATGACAAAAATTTCATTTCCATTAATATGGATATCAGATAAAAAAGATTTTTTTTGCAATTCCATACTTTCTTTTCGTTCCTTTACTTTACTTTTATATTAAACCTAAATAAAAGAAAGAAAGGGTAAAGGATTACTTCGTTACTGATAGTTATTCATATAATCGGTGGATAGGATCATACTCTGGATCGGAATTTCATTTTTGGGAGTACTACTTGATCGTTTCTACAAATTTAAAGCCCTAATTAGTATTTCTTTTATGTATAAAAGTCTCTTCGAATAACTTACATAATCTCTATTACGAATCCTTTGTGTACTTTTGTGTTCCTAATCATCCACTCATTTTTTCTCAATCTCTATGGTAATTCATGTATGGGAATACATACAAAAGATAGTAAAAGCTCCATAGAGTTGTTCTTTTCAACCCGCTTCAAGACATGATGACTTATTAACCAATCTTGGGGTAAAGAGTCTTGACTGCTTATGTTTATTTTCGTTTAACCCTTGTACATAGGAAATGAGATTCAAATTTTTTACTGCGAATTTCGAAGCTGTTTTCTTTCACTCATCTAACTATCTAGTTTAGTTTAGCAATCCGGGCTAGTGAATAAAAAAAGAAAGAAAGATATATCTATTTAATACGTTTAATTTTTATTCTTAGAAACCTAAAAAGAAATGGAGGAAGACTTATGTCTCAACGAATCACACGTAGAGATGTTGATAACACACATAGAGTTAATGGTATTTCATAACTAATTGATTGAGCAGCAGCCCGTAGACCACCTAAAAAGGAATATTTATTATTTGATCCATATCCTGACATAAGAAGTCCAATTGGAGCAATACTTGAAACGGCAATCCATAAAAAAACACCAATACTGAGATCGGCTAGAATAAGGCGATAGCCAAAAGGAATTACTGAATAACTTAGTAGAATTGATATGACTGCTATAGAGGGTCCGATACTAAATAAACGTGTATCCCCCCTAGATGGAAGAAGGTTCTCTTTCAAAAGTAATTTTATCCCGTCTGCTAGAGCTTGAAGAATTCCCAAAGGGCCGGCGTATTCAGGTCCAATACGTTGTTGTATACCTGCGGATATTTCTCTTTCTAACCACACAATTACTAGTACACCTGTTGTGATTCCCAATATGAGAATCAAAATAGGGACAAGCATCCATATAGTTTCATAAACCTCTTTTAAGGATTCTAATCTGGAAAAAGACTTGATAGCTTGTACTTCTGTTGTATCAATTATCATTTCAACGATCAACTTCTCCCATAATAATATCTATGCTACCTAGTATCGTCATAATATCAGCCAATTTCATTTTTTTAACTAACTGAGGAAGAATTTGCAAATTGATAAAACCCGGGGAACGAATTTTCCATCTCCAAGGAAAAACACTCTGATCTCCTATCAAAAATATTCCCAATTCCCCCTTTGGGGCTTCGACTCTTACATAAAGTTCTTGTTTCGACAATTCAAAAGCAGGGGATGGCTTTTTACTAATGAATCGATATTCAAAATCATTCCATTCAGGATATTTTATTCTATTAAAGCGTCGGATTTCTAAATTCTCATAGGGACCCCCTGGAATTCCTTCTAGAGCCTGTTGAATAATTTTGATGGATTCTGCCATTTCACCGATTCGTATTAAATAACGAGCTAATGAATCTCCTTCTTTTTGCCATTGGACTTCCCAATCAAATTCGTCGTAACACTCATAATGATCAACTTTACGAAGATCCCATTGTATTCCGGAAGCTCGTAGCATTGGTCCCGATAAACCCCAATTTATTGCCTCTTCTCCACCAATAATGCCCACTCCTTCAACTCGTTCTAAAAAAATAGGATTTCGTGTAATAAGTTTTTGGTATTCAGCAATCCCTGTTAAAAAATAATCACAAAAATCTAAACATTTATCTATCCATCCATAAGGTATATCGGCAGCTACTCCGCCGATACGAAAATAATTATGCATCATTCTCATACCGGTGGCAGCTTCGAATAAATCATATACCAATTCTCTTTCTCTGAAAATATAGAAGAAGGGGGTCTGCGCGCCAATATCTGCCATAAAAGGGCCGAGCCATAACAAATGAGAAGCTATACGACTTAACTCCAGCATAATCACTCTGATATAGCTAGCCCTCTTAGGTACTTGAATATTTCCCAATTGTTCTGGCCCATTTACCGTTATTGCTTCGGTGAACATAGTGGCTAAATAATCCCAACGTGTTACATAAGGCAGATATTGTATAATTGTTCGGTTTTCCGCAATTTTTTCCATCCCTCTGTGTAAATAACCCAATATTGGTTCACAGTCAATAACATCTTCACCGTCTAAAGTAAGGATAAGTCGGAGAACGCCATGCATGGATGGATGGTGAGGACCCATATTGACTATCATGAGGTCTTTTCTTGTAGTTGGTACAGCCATAGGTTTTCCCCGATTCATTATTCAGTTTTCCATGAATTGCTGAAAACAAAAAGAAGTTCATCAAAATTCAAGATCTAATAAATCAAATAATTCAAAACGACTCTTCAAATTAACGTGTTTTTATTTTAGCTTTCGAATGTTCAATTGACTGATTAATTCTTTATAGCGTACTCCATCTTTTTTTAACAAATAAGCCAGTAGTCGTTGCCGTTTTCCTAGAATTTTTCGTAGACCTCTCTGAGATGAATAGTCTTTTTTGTGCAATTCCAAATGTGAAGTAAGTCTTCCTATCTTATTGCTAAAACGGAATACTTGAAATTCAACGGACCCCCTGTTTTCTTCTTTTTCTTCATGCGAAATAACAGATATGAATGATTTTTTTGTCATAAAATTTAAAACTTCTTTTTTTTTTTACCAAATATGGAATTTTGCCGATCAGTAATAATAATGCCAGCTATTTTTATCTGGTACACATAATAATCAGAATTTTCTTTATTCATTTTGATAAAATGAATAAAGAAATTTCTGTTGATTCATTTCTGGATCTAATTGATACGTTATCGAATTAGTATCATGTATCGAAATTGGACGCTAAGACAAGGCGCGTGCGCATCTATTTATCTACTAGACGATAAGGAATATATAAGATAAATGTATCATAAATGAGTTTTTAATCGCGGATACATACGTATTCTTAACATACTAAAACGACTGCCGTTATTAGTATGGATACAATAACGATTCATACAAGCTAAATCCTCTAATCGATAATTCGGCCAAAGAAAGGATTTGAATTTGATAAGTTTCTTTTTATCTCGATCAAGATCTTTGCTTTTATCAAAAAATTGACTACCGTTTTTTACCCTATTCCCATTGTAAAATACTGGGTTTTTATCCACAACTTTATTATTCCTTGGGTTGAAACAAGTTAGAATTCTCAATTCTCGACGACGTCTAGGTAATAAAATATTTTCAAGAATAAGCAAATCAGAATTGTTTTTGTCTATGTATCTGTATATTTTTTGATTAATTTTGTGTCTACTCCTATGAGCCCGTGAAATACCTATCATTTGATACATAAGAAAATTCCCATTATTTATAGACATAGACGCTGGATATCCTTCAATAATTAATATTCCTTTTTGTAAAAATTTTGATAAAGATGTAGGAGGCTCCTCCTCCGGCAACGGAGGAAGAGCAGGGGTACCTCCACCCGTCTGCCTCCTCATATTAGCATTACGCCAAGTTCTATAAAACGTATACCCATCTCCGGTATACATACGAGTACGAAGCTTACTTAAGTGAAGGATACGAATGTATAGGAGGCTTATACGGCGCCAATTCAATATCTTTTTCTTCAGCTTTTTCTTCAGCTTTTTTTTTCATCTTTTTTATTATATAATTCCTGAAGTTTTTTAGATGCTTCCTTATATTTATTATTGAATTGCTTAAATTTATTATAGAATTCCTTATATTTATTATAGAATTCCTTATATTTATTATAGAATTCCTGAAGTTTATTATATAATTCCCTTTTATGTAATTCCCAAATTTGTTTATGTAATTTCCAAAGTTGTTTATATAATTCCTCTTTATATAATTCCTGATGTTTTTTATATGATTCCCGAAGTTTATTTTTGCGTAATTTCTTATTCTTAATCTTATTATTAATATCATACTTTTTACGAAATGGATACATTCTTTGACGTACTCGCTCAAACACTCGACGTACTCGCTCAAATCTTTGACGTACTGGCTCAAAAACTTGACGTACTGGCTCAAAAACTTGACGTACTGGCTCAAAAACTTGGCATAGTCGCGCAAATATTTGACGTATTCGCTCAAATGCTTTACGTACCGGCTCAAATCTTTTCTTTTTACGGAATAGCTTAATATTATACTTTTTCCAAAATAGATACATTCTTTGACGTACTCGCGCAAACACTCGACGTACTGGCTCAAAAAAAACTTGACGTATTCGCGCAAATATTTGACGTATTCGCTCAAATGCTTTACGTACTGGCTCAAATCTTATTATCTTTTTACATAATTGCTTAATATTATACTTTTTCCAAAATAGATACATTCTTTGACGTACTCGCGCAAACACTTGACGTATTCGCGCAAATATTTGACGTATTCGCTCAAATGCTTTACGTACTGGCTCAAATCTTATTATCTTTTTACATAATTGCTTAATATTATACTTTTTCCAAAATAGATACATTCTTTGACGTACTCGCGCAAACACTTGACGTATTCGCGCAAATATTTGACGTATTCGCTCAAATGCTTTACGTACTGGCTCAAATCTTTTATTTTTACGTGGTTGCTTAGTATTATTATTTGGTTGCTTAGTATTATTATTTGGTTGCTTAATATTATTATTTGATTGCTTAATATTATTATTTGATTGCTTAATATTATTATATAATTTCCGAAATTTTATAATAAAATTAATAAACTTTTGATCCAATTTTTGATAGAATTGCTCAAGTTCTTTACTTTTATTTTTAAGCAGTTCCTTCATTTTTTTAAAAATTCTGTAAGATAATGATTCTTTTTTTTTATCTCTTTCAATTATTTTTTCATTCGCTATACCCTTGTTTATAAATTGGCTTTTTTCTTTAAAAGACCCTCTTTTTTCTGTAGGACCAACTTCATCATAACTATCAAATTTATTAACAACTTGATAAGGGTCTCGATCAAAAGGCCTATATCCGTCGTGCCAAGGCTTTAGGCGGAAAGGAGATACTACCATTATCTGGAAACCGTCTTCTGACCAGTATTCAGGAAGTTTTTCGGTTGAGAATGGAATACCGTTATAGGTACATATTATATATACTTCGTTCTTCCACTCTTTGAAATCTTGCGACCACTCAGGCTGTTGCAATAATAACATACGGCCAATATTTTTCGCTGCTATCAATAAAGGGAATATAATATATTTTCTAAGAATTGCCTGGGCGCCTAGAAGCGCAGCCCTTAGTGGTTGACCGTACGTATACTCCTCCTCCCAGGCTCTTTCGGCCTCCATTATTTGTTCGTCTATTTTTTCCCTTTCGGTCGGTTCGTTTTCCAATTCTTCTATAGTAAGAAGGACATCTTCGAAAGAAGAGTAATAAACCAAACGTTCAAATTCTGAGATTTTTCCCTCCCTTTCAATAAAATTTTGATGAAACCCTTTACTTTGAGCCAAGGAATCGTTTATAAAAGACATGAAATACCTAAATTCTGCTATAATTATCGCGTCGGGTCTACATTTTTCTAGGTACCTTTCATTATTTTTTATAAGTTGAGCTTCGGGTGGAAGAAAGAAGAGGTCAGTTAATCTTTTGAAGGGTGTGGGTGCAGGTGGCTTTTTGGGGTGTCCACGAGAGGATCCCCTTAAGGGGGTATCAGATGTTTTTTGTAAATATTGTATTTTATCTTTTTTTTTATCGGCTAATCGAGTTTTTTTTTCCAATACATTTATCTCTTTTAGCCCTTTTCTGTCTAAAACTGCAATTTTTTTAGAAAATTCAGTGCTTAAGCTGTTCTTTTTTTGTTCATTGGTACGAATCCCATAATTGTACAGTTCATCAGATGATAATTTTTCTGTTGTAGACAAAGAAGTGTTTTTTTGTATCATTTCCGAGAAAGCGGCTAAACTAGGTGGATGTGAAAAAGAAATTCTTTTTTTTCCATCATTTTGATCAGAAGTTGGTATTTTTTTATAGAATGCTTCTTTAAAAACTTTAAAAAGTTTAAAAAGGGGAGGAGAAGGCTCTTCTTTGGTAAATTCCCCTTCTTTCGCTAGGCCTATTCTATAAAAATATTCTTCAGCTTTTTTCGGATCTATTTCCACTTCGGCTTCTTTCGGTTTATAAGTCAAAATAGGTAACGGCATTTTGTTAAAAATGAGTAGACATGTAAAAAATACGAGAATACCACCGATTAGACCAAAAGAATTTCTCAAATCGAAGATCAAATTCTGATAAAATCGAAACACATAGAAAAGGTACTTTTTAGACCTAATGCACTTAGTCGATCTAACCAAATAATTTTGCTGTATCCATACTAATACGAATCTAACCGATTTCATGAATAAAATGTGACCAATTAACCAACCAACAAAACTACTTGTTAAAAATAATATCTTGTTGTTGTATCGAAACATATAAACGTTGAGTAATCTGAAAAACATTGTACTTGGGAAAAAAAAGAAATGGCTCAATAATTGAAAAAAGAGATTATTCAGGAATATACATTGAATGCTGAGATTACGCGTACGCATTGAATTTTTGCGCGTAGACCCATCATCAACAAAAAAGTCTTCGTAACTGTACCACATGTAATGAAGGTAAAGATAAGGTACAGTTATGAAAGTTATTGTACGAGGCCTACTCAATACAAGACGCAGAGGCCTATAATAGATCGATATGAACATCAGGAGCTGTCCTATCGTAAAACCAGTTGATGCGGCTACCTCCTTCTCGATTGCTTCTTCTTCTCCTTCTTCTATAACCTGAAAATGAGCTTGGAGAAGTAAGAGATAAGAAGGGCCTATGGATAATGTGGTCAGAAATCCATAATAGAGTCCGACCACAACGACCGAATTCATTAGCTTCATAGCCAGAGATGCGGAATTACCTAGTAGAAAAGACGGATAAATCATATAAAACTCCTTTATTTATGCTTAAATATTTTTTGATTCCTACTATAGTAGAGTAGAATCGTTTTACTTTCTTTACTATGAAGTGTCATCGTTCCAATTTGTTATAAGATTTTTTGTGTTAGGCCGACTTCTATTGTTCGTATTTCGATTGTCCGTATCCGATGAAGATTTTTTTTTTATTTTTTTTTTCTATAAACAAAGTTGAATTCCCGGAATAAAGAGATTTTGCTATAGAAAAAGCTTTTAACGCTGCCCAATATCCCTTTTTTTTCCAAAAATTTTTACGAATATGCTTTTTGGAAATAGAAGTACGTTTTTTTGGAACTGCCATTTAAAATGGATTACTCATTGTTGTAGTTGGATGTGAAAAACATCTATTGGTCAAACGAATCTTTGTTTACTATATCATTATCCATGTATTTTTTAGATTCTATACCATACAGGGCCTCTTTGTCAAGTTTTTCATTATAGAAAAGCATAATCTAACTAAAAATATATGAAATATATATATATATTATATTAAAAAAACCTAAAATATTCAATTAAGAGAAACAAAATTTTCTATGGAGTATAATATTTATTTATAATTTAAAATACTTCGTGCGAAATTGATGAATAAATTTAATAAAAATTAAATAATTAATCAAAATTTCTACTTATACTTAAGATCTCTATATATTTTGTATATTTTTGCTGTATTTCATTTAATTTACATGTGCATATTAAGCCACATCGAAAAATTTAAGTTAGCAAATCTTAATTGAAAAGCTTGAATTTTTTCTTTTTTTTTCGAAAATCTAAATAAATCGAATTTCCAATTTTCAAATTGAAATGATATCCATAATTTAATCCCATAAATTAATTTGTTTAAAGAATCCATAATTTGAGACATTTTAGTGATTTTTTTTTATTCTATGTTATGGTAAAGTAGTAAAGTAAAGTAAGAGGTATCATATCCTTTTTTTCTATAAACTATATAAAATATATAACTATAAAAAAAAAAAAAGAATATTTTTCTATGTTTTTTTGTTTTTCGTTTGGAACGGAAGACAATCAAATAATTTTTCGTAAAACCAGTTAATAATTATGAATAAACTACTGAATAAACTTATTAAAATAACTAGTTCCTAGTTTTTTGTATTACTTATTTTTTTATTAGATTGTTTATTAGATTTTTAGTAGATCTTCTGATTCATACTATTTTTTAGTCTAATTTTTTTATCTTTATTATATATATTATAAATAACTTAACTGTAAATGAAAGTAGAATTTTTTTTGATTCCTACTTCAGAGACTTCAACATTTTACATTTACTTAAATAATTAAGGATTTACTTTTACTAATACTAACAAATTAATTATTTGACCAATTAGAACTTCTTGGTTTGAATATTAAAATAAAAAATGTTTAATAATATTAATTAAAAATTTTATTTAATATAAAATAGTAAATTAACAAATTCTATTTTTTTAAGTTATGTAAAATAAAAACTTGATTTTTTTTATTGGCTTCTTTCAATTCAAAAGAGGCAAGAACCGGCGAATCGTAAACAAAAAATAAAATTTAAATAAAAAATTTAGATATTTGATTATGGAACATATATACCAATATGCATGGATCATACCCTTCACTCCGCTTCCGGTTCCTTTGTTAATAGGAGTGGGACTTCTCCTTTTTCCGACGACAACAAAAAATCTTCGGCGTATTTGGGCTTTTTCTAGTATTTTGTTGTTAAGTATAGTTATGATTTTCTCGATGAAGCTGTCTATTCAGCAAATAAATAGCAATTCTATTTATCAATATGTATGGTCTTGGACTATTAATAATGATTTTTCTTTCGAATTCGGCTACTTGATCGATCCACTTACCTCTATTATGTCAATGTTAATTACTACTGTTGCAATTCTAGTTCTTGTTTATAGTGATAATTATATGTCTCATGATCGAGGATATTTGAGATTTTTTGCTTATATGAGTTTTTTCAATACTTCCATGCTGGGAT